AGAAAAAAAGTGATACTTAGTATTATTAGAATTAAGTCCCAGGCCTTATGCTTATGTCATGTCAATTGCGAAATATCTCGTTTGTTGTAACACTTCCTAAAAAACTATTCCATTGGACTAACAATGGGAAGGAAGAAGGCGAGTCGTTCTGCTAATTCCCCATTCTCCAATCAGTCCTTCCCATGGGTTAGTGTCCCACCAAATAATTGGAGGAGTGAAATCCTAATCGAATTCAAAAAAAGCAGTACGTATTTTTTTTTTTTCGGATTAAACAAAGGGATTCGCAAATAAAAGTGCTAACGCCACAACCAGTCCATAAATTGTTAAAGCTTCCATAAAAGCCAGACTAAGCAATAAAGTACCTCGTATTTTTCCCTCCGCCTCGGGCTGTCTCGCGATCCCTTCTACAGCTTGGCCCGCAGCAGTACCTTGACCAACCCCAGGTCCAATAGAAGCAAGCCCGACGGCCAACCCAGCAGCAATAACGGAAGCGGCAGAAATCAGTGGATTCATGATAAGTTCCTCACACCAAAATAAGTAAATAGTTAATGATACAATCAACCAATAAATTATGACTTAATTATTCCATCGCTAAGATCTATACAGTCGAAGGAAATAAGAACTCGGAATTGAAGTAATAATATTATTATTGAATCATCAGAACGGCTTCGATATTTCTTTTTTAGTTTTTATTCACAGAATTTTTTTGAATCCATACCATTCTTTTTTGAATTTTTCGTTTTTTCTTATTTTCTTGATTGAATCTCTTTATTCAATAGTCACTTTATTTTATTCATTTAATATTCAATTCACAACTACAAAGGAAATGGAGGGGATTCCATTGGAATTCCTATCTAAATTCACAGTAATAGAGCCGCTTAGATATTACATATATAACTAATTAATATCTAATATTACATATACATGTGTTTCTTGGATAACGTAAATCAACCATTCATATCTTACATTCAATCGGATTATAGAATCATTCTTCGAAACATTCACAAGAGTTGTCTTATACTAATTAGAGTACATACATCTAGTTCGGCCCCCCCTAACCAATCCATTTTTTTTTATAAATTTGAATTTAGTTTTTTGTAAATCTTTATTTTTTCTTTTTTTACTCGCCGACGCAGGTACAATCAATCTACATGGACAAATTCGTTAGATCGAATCGTTGCATCGAAATAGAAGTATTTGATTGATCTAAGTTCAGGTAATTTATTATTTATTAAAATTCTCTTTTGGTCAACCGTTTAATTGGATGAAATCAACTTGAATGGGAATTTTTCTATATAACAATAGCATCTTTTTTAAAATAGCACACCATAATACTATAAGTATTACAGTCCTAATTATTATTCAGATTATGATTACTAATATCTAATAATATTGAATATTGGAATTAAATGAACAAAACAATATAAAGATAGTATTCATTGGGGGGGATAAATAGACCGAACTGGAATTTTAGGAAAAAGATCTTTTCGATCTCTTTCCTTTTTTTTACTTCCCCTTTTGTTTGTTGCAATTCCCTAATACCGCTAATATCTTATTTTTGACTATTACTTCTATACTTTATATAGTTTATATTTATATAATTTATCTATTTATTTTTATATATTATGCTCCTTAAGCAGATTATCTTGATACGCACATATATTGCGTAAGGCTTAAACTAAAAAAAGACTATTTCGAAAACTAGTCAATGATGACCCTCCATGGATTCGCCTATATAAGCCGCAGCTAAAGTTGCAAAAATAAGAGCTTGAATACCGCTTGTAAATAATCCAAGTAACATGACGGGTATAGGAACCACTGAAGGTACTAAAGAAACAAGAACAAGAACTACTAATTCATCAGCTAATATATTTCCGAAAAGTCGAAAACTAAGTGATAGGGGTTTTGTGAAATCTTCTAAAATATTAATGGGTAAAAGGATTGGAGTTGGTTGAATGTATTTACCAAAATAACCTAATCCTTTTTTACTAAGACCCGCATAGAAATATGCTACTGACGTGAGTAAAGCTAAAGCAACAGTAGTATTTATATCATTTGTAGGCGCGGCTAATTCCCCATGAGGTAACTGTATGATTTTCCAAGGTAAAAGAGCACCCGACCAATTCGAAACAAAAATAAATAGAAACAAAGTTCCAATAAAGGGAACCCATGGACCGTATTCTTCGCCAATCTGAGTTTTGCTCACATCTCGAATGAATTCAAGAACATATTCGAAGAAATTCTGACTGTCAGTAGGAATGGTTTGTGGATTACGAACAGCTATAATGGCTGAACCTAATAAGATAGCAATTACAACCCAAGAAGTAATAATTACTTGGGCATGGACTTGAAAACCTCCTATTTTCCAATAGAAATGTTGGCCGACTTCCACACCGGATATATCGTATAAGCCTTTTAGTGTGTTGATATAACATAATAGAACATTCATATTGCCCTCTGAAAAAAATAGAACTTTAAAAAGAATTATTTTGATTCAACCTTCTCTTTTTTCGACTTGCCTAGTTGACTTATATATATTTGTATACCAATTAATTACATAATATCCCTAGTTACTTGTATCTCTTTTAGGAATCATAACCGATTTCATAAATCTATGGAGTTCCCAAAAGAATTTTTTTATTTTATTATTCATTATTAATATGAATCAAGGATTTCGTATATAACTAGAACGACCCTCACAAATTGCAAATACTAATTTGTTAAGAATTAATCGGATTGAAGCTATCGCGTCATCATTTGCTGGGATCGAAATATCAGCGAGATCTGGGTCACAATTTGTATCGATTAAACAAATCGTTGGAATTCCCAAAATCATACATTCTCGAAGAGCCATATATTCTTCTTGCTGATCAACGATTATTACAATATCGGGTAATCCAGTCATATATTTGATCCCGCCCAGATATGTTTGCAAGTGAGATAATTGTCTCTTCAACATAGCTGAATCTCTTTTCGGAAGACGGTTGAGTCTCCCCATCTTTTGTTCCGTTCTCAAGTCCCTGAACTTATGAAGTATCGTTTCCGTAGTATACCAATTCGTTAACATACCGCCTAGCCATTTTTTATTAACATAATGACAACGGGCCCTTATTGCAGCCCGTGCTACTGAATCGGCTGCTTTATTTTTGGTACCAACAATTAAGAATTGCTTTCCCCTACTTGCTGTATCAAAAACTAAATCACAAGCTTCTGATAAAAAACGGGCAGTTCTAATAAGATTTAGAATATGAATACCTTTACGCTTTGAAGAGATATAAGGTTCCATTCTAGGATTCCATTTACTAGTACCATGACCAAAATGAACTCCTGCTTCCATCATTTCTTCCAAATGGATGTTCCAATATCTTCTTGTCATTTATTTATCCACACCTCCTTTCTTTTTATTAAAAAAAAGAGAGACGAGGTGCCCTGAAATAGAAATAAATAATTGTTCCGATGGAACCTTCGTTTCTACCTCTAACGGATATTGGCCATTGATACACGATTCAAACCATTAATATTAATTTCTTTCTATTCTATTTGTTATTTTATTATCTTTATTACTATATACCAAATAAAAAAAAAAAAATGACCGCAAATACAAATAGCTAAAAAGAAAGGGGGTGAATCCGCTCTTAGGAATCATTCAACCCTCGAAATGATTGTCTCAGTGTATCGTGTAAATTCCTTGAAATGAAAAAATCAAAGAATTCTCTGTGGTGGAACAAAATATCTCGCATTTCTGCCTCGAATAGTTTATTGTTTTTGGTTTCCAAAGGAATGTTGGTATGTTGCCTTGAACGTTGCACTAATCCGTTGAATCCCGTACCAACGGGTATCATCCCCCCTAGAACAACGTTCTCTTTCAGACCTTTCAACCAATCGATACGACCCCGGAGAGCGGCTTTTGCTAAAACTCGAGCAGTTTCTTGAAAACTTGCTTCGGATATAAAACTTTGAGTATTTAGAGATGCTTTCGTTATTCCCAATAAGATAGCTCGGTAACAGATCGCTTCTTCCAAAGCGCGCCCTGTTCGTTCCGCCCGCAACAATTCAATCAGTTCTCCGGGTGAAAAAACATTAGACATTCCCTCTTCTGAAACCAACACTTTTGATGTTATTTGACGCACAATAATTTCTATATGTCGATTATGAATCTGCACCCCCTGAGATCTATAAACTTTTTGGATCTTATTAACCAAAGAGATACGCCCTTGCACTATAGTTAGCTCAGCACCAATCAAGAATCTCCAAGGAATTCCAATAATTTTTGTTATACTCTTGTTCCAACCCTCAATTCTCTTTTCTAGGTTCATCGATATTGAACCAATCGAACGCACTTCTAACACTTGTTCCACTTTTGGAAGACCTTGCGTTATATCCCTAGATCTCGATTTTTCATATATAAATGTAACTAATGTATCTCCTTCGTAAAGGATTTCTCCATAATGGCCATGAACGGTTGCTCCCGGAGTGGCCAAATAAGCTTTAGCTGATCTTATTACTACAGAGTCAATTTGAACAATTAGAACTTGACCCGATTTTAAGTGCGGTCCGTTTTTGGCTATACATAAATTTTCACAAATAAACTGCCCAAGGCTAATTATTCTAGACGCTTCTTCACAATAATTATGATGGAGAAAATTCCAATTCAAATTGAATGGATTCAAAACGATGTTACCGCGCGGATCGGGATTATTATAAATAGAAACCCTACCATTTTCATCCATTAAATAATATTTAAGCACTTGAAAAGTCTGTTTGAAATTGTCAAGTTGTAAATATTTAGTTACCGAGATCTGATTATAAGTTATTAAATGGTAAAATGAATAAAAATGCGCAATTTGAGGGGTTCTTCCTAATCCTAAAGGTCCCAAGGAATTCCTAATTGGAATTAGACTATCTCTTTTCATTGATTCTTTTTTTATTACATCATTGTAATATTTTACATCGTTGAATGGACCCATTTGAAAACAATTAGATGATGACAAAATTATAAA